TAAATTAAGTAGTTGTTAGTCTAGTACTGTACCCCTTCCTATCTTATCCTTCCTTTGCACCCGACTCAAAAAAAAAAAAGAGTTGGATATAGCCCTCTACCATATCTATACAAATAGAATAGTCCATTTATACGGACTGCTAAGTGCGGAGACGGGAATCGAACCCGTGACCTCAAGGTTATGAGCCTCGTGAGCTACCAAACTGCTCTACTCCGCTCTGTAGGGCCAAAACTGGTGGACGAAAAAGGTTGAATACAAGTCTCTACCATGTCTAGACAAACAAATAGAATAGTCTTTTTCTACAAAATGGAGCGGGTAGCGGGAATCGAACCCGCATCGTTAGCTTGGAAGGCTAGGGGTTATAGTCGACGTTGGTTGATTTTTTTTAACGTCTCTAATTCAAAACCGAACATGAAATTTTGATTTCATTCGGCTCCTTTATGGATATTCTCACCACTTAACATCTAAGTCAGCTTTTCTGTCTGAATGGAACCAAAGCTCTCTGCTTTCTAGATGATCCCTATAGAATAGGAGATAGAAATTATCCTAAATATCTATCTAATCTACTTACTTCGTTCCCTAATTTCATTCAAGAGATCCTGAGGAAAAGAGTTGGGTTTCCACCGAGCTGAAACAATATACTGACGGTTCTAGTAAACCAAAACCATCGTTTTTTAGCTATCGGGCTTCCATTTCCTTTTTAAACAAAACAAAAGAAGATTTAGTTACGATTGGAAATAAACTTTTTTGTATCTTCATCCATAGATCCTTTACTCATATTTATTCAATCGGAATACTTAAATGCAAAATTATGCTTCGCGACTCCGTACTCATAATCGAATTTGTATTTTGGGTGCAAATTCAATTAGTCTTTGGATACTAATCGTGAGAATGTATATTCTTCCTCAATATGCTATTGAGAGGAAAAGGATTAAACCCTTTATAAGAACTAAAGTTTTCACCGGAATATTAATATAAAAAAACTTAAGGATGCCTTAAGTATATCATTTCAAATTCAGTTATTAATAGAACGAATCACACTTTTACCACTAAACTATACCCGCTACATGTAGATTATGATGCCAACGCTACTCTTTGTCAAGAGTAGCCATTCGAGAAGGGGGCTAATTCAACCTTATCAAATCAAACGGTGAAAGTTCACGGCAGTGGGCGGTTGGTACTTCAACCGCAAGCCTTTACTTTAGGATTTAGACAGCCCCTCTCTAGTCTGTAAAATACATCTCTTCTTACCATGCCAATTGTGTATGAACCAAATGTATGCATTTCGATTAGGATCTATTCTACGGTTATGACTACAAGGATCATTATTTGTGAAGACGTAAATGTGCCAGACTGTTGTAAGAAATCGTTTGATTATTCCTACAATATACACTAAGAGATATAGGGGGCAGTACAGTCCCCATAAATCTCTTTCTTCCTTTTCTTTTTTGTTCAGAATTGAACAAAAAAATTGGGAAAGATGTTTTCTTCCTCTCCTCCACTTATCATGAAATCCGAGCCATAGGGAAGGAGTCAGATGACTTTAAAAAATTCATCATGGACTTCCTGTATCACTTGAGAGAAACAACAAACAAAGAGTAATAACTTAAAATAAAAAGAAAAGCAGATAGGAATCGGTAGATTTAACTGATGAAAATTTACATCAGAGGACTCTGATGAGGACTCCTCAAACTCTTCATAAAGAGGATCCGGAAAGTCTCTGGTTAGTGGATCCTCCCCATTTACTAATTTCCTCTATTCTTTTCCACTCAATTCTAGTTTATTAAATTCTTGTTTAAAAGAAGCAAAGAAGATGAATAGAACTAAGAACACATAAAAAAGAGCATAGAGGTAGAGGACCAAGACCATTACCAAACGTTCCTCCTAAGAATCATATTGGGTATCTGTTCCCTTCCTTTTCACCCTAGGATCAGAAATAAAAAATCCTCCTTTTTTCTAGTGTTCGGAAACAGAAAACCTTGAACCAGGAGGAGTTAGGTATGTAGGATATGGTTTTTATTTTTTGTTGGGCAGGCAGTAGTATAATTTTTCTACTCTCCAGTAGAAATTCGACTGCCAACTTTTTAGAATAAAATTAACTCCAACATAGTTTGTTCCAAATCCACTAGAATCCTTGTAGAATAGTCAAGTACCCCATTTCCAAGGGATACCTGTTGAAAACAGTTTCAACAAATCCGTCCAAAACTTTTTTAATTATTCTTAAAAAGTTTTGGACTCGAAAGTTTTTCCAAAAGATGCCTGTTAAAAATTGTTTCAATCTCTCACCAAAACAGATAAGAAGTATATCACTGAAAATTAATACCCAGCCGTATGGGTATATGAAGAGCGCAAATTCCTTTATACCCCACCCAATTAGAATTAGGGGAAATAAAAAATAAATGGAGAAAGTTCTCATCATATTATAAGATCGGACAATAGAAGAAAAAAGTCCCTAATTCTGCAGAACATTCTGAGCACGTGAAAAGTGAATAGCCTAAAGATAAAAAAAAATGGAACTTCTGGGCTTTGGTGAGTTGGCCGAGATCGTGTTTACATACCTAAGAACTTACCCACCCTCTTCAAGTGTATCCGATATATATAATAAGTTTTGATTGTGTCAACTCTCCGTTCACGTATTTTATTATACGTTATACATATTTATTTATATAATAATAAAATACCTCCACTTTGTGCAAGTGATAAGAGAGAATATGAAAGATTTTCTTATTTTTCTTGATTTTATCAAGATTTTGAACCTCGACATAAAGAAACTTCTATATCTCGATATATGTAAATCTCTACATATATCTCTATATATACATATATTATGTACATTAATATATACATATAATATGTACATGTACATTATGCAGTAGACCCATAATAGTATAGTAAATGAAAGTGGCTAATTTTTGAAGAAAAAGCCCTTTTAACTCAGTGGTAGAGTAATGCCATGGTAAGGCATAAGTCATCGGTTCAAATCCGATAAAGGGCTTTTCACTTAGTGGTAGAGTAATGCTTTGGTAAGACGGAAGTCATCGGATCGAATCCGATCCGAGAAAGTACTTTTCTACAAAATCCATTCATTTTTTTTTGAAAATGTCTCCATTTTTTCGTGAATTTGATGACTTAGTTTAGTGCGAGATGCAGACTTTTTTGGTCTGAACACTAAACGAAGCACAGAGTTTAAATTGCAAAAAAGAAATGAAATTGGACTGTTTTTCCTGTTAGAACAATTAAATCAATACCTGTACTGAACTAATCTAGACTTCTTTTTATTAATCTATTCTTATTCTATACCCTTTAAACGAATTTCCCTAAAAAGTAGGGGATGATCCGCGAATTAACCTAACCCTCAATCAACTAAAAAAAATCCTATGAAAGCATAACAGAAAAGTAGTAAAGACTCTTTCCTTTGATCTAGTTATACTCTTCGAGTATATTGACAATTCCAAAAAACTGCTCATACTATCATTATAATATAATGACGAGTGGTTGTATATGGCGCTATCGTCTAGTGATGCCCCTATCGTCTAGTGGTTCAGGACATCTCTCTTTCAAGGAGGCAGCGGGGATTCGACTTCCCCTAGGGGTAGGGAGTATTATAAAAAGAGGTTAATCATAGATTATCAAAAAGCCTAGAAAAAATTCTTCCTGGGTCGATGCCCGAGCGGTTAATGGGGACGGACTGTAAATTCGTTGACGATATGTCTACGCTGGTTCAAATCCAGCTCGGCCCAAAAATCTAGGGCTTCGTGAATATGAACTAAATCCATTATTTTGTATGGAAGAAAAAAAATGTCTGATCCATAGAAATAAAGGATAAAGATAAATGGGGAAAGATATTTCTAATTCATATCTCTCTGATTTTTTATAGAGTTTTTCTTATGGAAAGGCAGATTTTCGTTTATTTTTAGGGATAAAAAATCGCGACATACTGGTCATGCCACTCTCACTATACCCACATATCCTATGTGGGTATGTAGTATATGATTCGTCTATTTCTTAGAGCACGACAGAGGAATCGAATCTTCTTATGTTATGGTTCTATTTAAGAATAAGTATGCCATACACCCCGCGGGGATTGTAGTTCAATTGGTCAGAGCACCGCCCTGTCAAGGCGGAAGCTGCGGGTTCGAGCCCCGTCAGTCCCGAACTAGGGTTCAATCAATGGACAAATTCATCTTTCCTTTTTTTCATGGAAATTTTTGATGAAAAAGGGGGGGCAGGAGGCAACATCAAATATCTATGGGGTACCCTTACTTCACTTTTTTTATTTCACATTTCTCAGTAAAAAAAGAGCAGTATAGGAATTTTTTTTCACTACTTCTGGTTGATAAGGAAAGGCCATCATACGTGGATTAGTATAATTTAGGATATTACTCCATTTTTATGATGATACTGTCCTCATCTTAACTTCCTATTCGACTCTTTCTTCCTATTCGACTCTTTCTTCCTATTCGACTCTTATGGAATAGAGTACCGGTATTTTACCGGAATCCATACATAAACCATATTCGTTTATTGTTAGAGAATGAATTTTATCTAATTAGTTCCTTTTTTGGGGCACACCCCTTCCATTTTCTAGTTTCAACTTTGTTTGTGTATGTTCAATGAATAATTGGAAAGAATCTACCTTATTCTCACTCCATTTGCCGACTCCTTTTTTTTATAGATCTGCTCTCATCTTTAGACCCCAAAACGCAGATATTGATAGTAACCTACTAAAAAAAAACCAAGCAAACGCTCTTTTTCCTAAGTTTAAATATTGGATCCTTTTTATTTAAGATCCCCTTTCCTTTTCTCCATCTCATTTCTACTTCTACTGCTTATTTTGATGTCTATGTGACCCATAGAAAGTAGGTCATATAATACATACATACATAATTGTATGTATAACTATAAGAAAAAGGAAGGGAAATTGGATAAGATAAGAAGGATTTTGGGTTATACATATGGAAAAGCAAAAGTAGAAAAGAATGAAAAATAGAATAGAGGGAGTTTCGAATCCAATCAAAAAACCTATTTTGATCTTAGTATGGATAAGGGATCCTCCTATGTTATATTATTCCACTATCAACCATAAATTGATTTGATAGATCCAATATTCATAATATTGAATTGATTCAGTATTATAAGAATGCAAGTCCTCCCCTTAAATTTACAGGATACCCCTTTTTCCTCTCTATGGGATTACATCCCGAGTTATTGTGAAAAAAAATAAAGAGATTATGGAAGTCAATATTCTCGCATTTATTGCTACTGCATTGTTCATTCTAGTTCCTACTGCCTTTTTACTTATTATTTATGTAAAAACAGCCAGCCAAAATGATTAATTGGAATTCCAATTAATTATTGAAGAAATGAAAAAGGGATTAAAGAAAATAAAAATCCAAGTCTTAAATGAAAGGATCCGGTTGGAATCATAAAGTGTGGTAGAAAGAACTACATGTAGTTCTTTCTACCACACTTTAGATTCTTTCTATTATATTATCTTGAATCTACATAGAATCGATTAGTAGATTGAAATATTAGTCTAATTCAACTGCTTTTTTCACCGCATCCACAGAGGGGGAGAAAAATAATACGCGAATAGAATATAAAAAAATAAAAAGAAAAAACCTACGAATCTTTCATGCTTAAAAATGGCGCGAGATGCTTCAATCGAGATCCTTCAAAAAAAAAGAACATAAAAAATTTTCTAAGAATAAGAAAATAGTATAAATGGAAAATGTGCGATATATTGTGAATAGCTTCGTGTAAGAAAAGAAAGTTGCATTTTCTTATGTATAGAACTTTCTTTTTATTCACCACTTATAGTAGAATAGAAATTCTGAATTACTATAATCGCTCTTTCTATTCTATTATACTGGAATAGAACATAGTAGAATAGAACGACTCTTTCTTACTTTCTTAAAAGAGTTTCTTACAAGAGTGAAACAAAACTAAAGAAAGAGAAAAAAGAAGTTTGCCAAACTTATTAATGCAAAACGATCAATTAAAGAGTTGATACTACAATTCGACTACTCAATCAATTGGTAGTATCCCTAGAGTCCACTCCTACCCCATACTACTAGCGAAAGAGAAAATGTAAAGACTACCATTAAAGCAGCCCAAGCGAGACTTACTATATCCATGCAAATTATGTCTCCTATTTCTATGAAGGAATTCTTCTACTATTGATAAATAATCATAGTGGAATCAAGGGTACAGAGTCAAAAGGCCATTCTATTCTGCCCTAAGACTATGGATGAATCCGTTAAAGGAATTTACTCCTAACAAATTCTTATATTATTTCTGGTAGAATTGGAGAGCATTAAGTATAAATATGATACATAGCCCTTTCCCTAAAAAAGAGTAGGGGGATGTTCAGAATAGAAGACGCGGGAATAGAGAGATTTTTTCGTCAGTTTGTTACCCTTTTATAAGCAAAGGGTGTAAGAATATACCATAAAATTAGGATAGATAAATATTTATTGGATACCTACCTTACCCATATTTTTTTTTGACCTAAACCCTACTGCCCCGCTTTCTATCTTTCTATGAAAGAGTGAGGAGGCCCTATCCACAACCCCGAAATTGCTTTTTGATCAGCCTATTCAATCTAATTTTCGACAGAATCAGTAGCCTTTACTTTAGTGTATGTAGGTAGCATAAGATGTACGAAGTGTATGTAGTAAGATGTACCATAAAAAAAATGTATGATAATTAGGAAGTCTTGATATTTCTTCGCGAAGTCCCTTCTTCAATCTTAGATTGAAAAAAGACTGCTCCTTAGGAACCTTTGGATACGAAGATTTCTGACATCTTAGTCTCGTAGTTTTAAATTCCCGAATCGAATCAATTTTAATTAATAAAAGAATAAGGAAACGCTACCTCATCCCTATTGGTAGCCGTTTGGGCCACTGCCGACAAAACAAACCCTAGTTTGAGGATAGAACTATGGTATGGATTCTAAAAATCCAGTATCGCGAGACCTAGTTACTCTCGTGCCCCAACTTATAGAGGTTGGAATTTGTAGGGTTTGATCAGTACTATAATCCTAAGTATTTTATTGATCAGGCGGCACCCAGATTTGAACTGGGGGTAAAGGATTTGCAGTCCCCTGCCTTACCACTTGGCCATGCCGCCAAAAAATCCGATCTAAAATCGAGAAAAGAACAAGTATTCATCCACATTTTTATACTAAAACCCCTTTTCTTTCTATTCTATTGAAATGACAAAGGAGAAAATCTATTGAGATGACAAAGGAGAAAAAGTGGATTTCCAGTCACAGGCTGCCAAATTCAGAACAAATTAGAACCATTAACTAGAATTTCCATTTTCTTTTTTTGAATTGCAGTAGTGAACGACTGGTATTCTCCCCCCCCCCCTCCATTATTTTTAATGGTATAAGAAAATTTAATAAATGTTTCCCTAATCTGTATATAGGGAAACTCCAGGTCCAAACAGCATTATTATCTATGGATCCCCCTTATGTACATATCCCTATGGAGAATCGTGCTTTCATTTTTCATAAATATTTTGAATAAAAAAAAGAGGGAATTTGCTCTGATATAGATTAGGGCTCGGCCTTCTTGGACCACCTAAGTGCAATTACGATAAAAGAAAGGATATGTAGATAGGTGGATAACTAGATTGGCAAGTACTTAAAAATCAAGTAAATACTTTATTTTAGGATTCTACAACGAAATCCTTTATTTTCCAGTAATTCTCTACTACTACGAAACAAAAAAGAACTTTCAAATTCTTTTTGAAAATGAAACTAAGCGTGCTATTCTAAATCGAACTAAAGTCAAACTTTCTAGTGCTTATAAATTATTACGGCTTTATCCCTTTCATAGAAAGGAGATAAAATGAGAAATCTTTGCTACCCAATCTTTTTAGAATATCATATTAAGTGGCAGAATTTTTTTCTAGGACTGTTTTATAAATTCATTTTTATTCCATTTCTACCCCTGCTAAATTCGAATTTTCGTCGAAATCGTCTCTATTCATATGTATGAAATACATATATGAAATACATATGTGGAGTTCCCTAGAATTTCATGTGATTCAGTAAACAGAATATAGATTCCATGATTGCTAGATTGATCCGTAGGGATTGATGAAGAGTGAGCTGATAATGGAATTTTTCTTCGATAAATAGGAAACTTAAGATTAAAATGCTCCGGAATGGAAATGAGGGAATGTCCACAATACCCGGATTTAGTCAGATCCAATTCGAGGGATTTTGTAGATTCATTAATCAAGGCTTGGCAGAAGAACTTGAGAAGTTTCCAACAATTAAAGATCCAGATCACGAAATTGCATTTCAATTATTTGCGAAAGGATATCAATTGCTAGAACCCTCGATAAAAGAAAGGGATGCTGTGTATGAATCACTCACCTATTCTTCCGAATTATATGTATCTGCGAGATTAATTTTTGGTTTCGATGTGCAAAAGCAAACCATTTCTATTGGAAACATTCCTATAATGAATTCCTTAGGAACCTTTATAATAAATGGAATATACCGAATTGTGATCAATCAAATATTGCTAAGTCCTGGTATTTATTACCGCTCGGAATTAGACCATAAGGGAATTTCTATATACACCGGGACTATAATATCAGATTGGGGAGGAAGGTCGGAATTAGCAATTGATAAAAAAGAAAGGATATGGGCTCGTGTGAGTAGAAAACAAAAGATATCTATTTTAGTTCTATCATCAGCTATGGGTTTAAATCTAAGAGAAATTTTAGATAATGTTTCCTACCCCGAAATTTTCTTGTCTTTCCCGAATGCTAAGGAGAAGAAGAAGATTGAGTCAAAAGAAAAAGCTATTTTGGAGTTTTATCAACAATTTGCTTGTGTAGGTGGGGACCTGGTATTTTCGGAGTCCTTATGCGAGGAATTACAAAAGAAATTTTTTCAACAAAAATGTGAATTAGGAAGAGTTGGTCGACGAAATATGAATCGGAGACTGAATCTTGATATCCCTCAGAACAATACATTCTTGTTACCACGAGATGTATTGGCCGCTACGGATCAGTTGATTGGAATGAAATTTGGAACGGGTATACTTGACGATGACGATATGAATCACTTGAAAAATAAACGTATTCGTTCGGTTGCGGATCTGTTACAAGATCAATTCGGACTGGCTCTTGGCCGTTTACAACATGCGGTTCAAAAAACTATCCGTAGAGTATTCATACGTCAATCGAAACCGACTCCACAAACTTTGGTAACTCCAACTTCAACTTCGATTTTATTAATAACTACTTATGAGACCTTTTTTGGCACATATCCCTTATCTCAAGTTTTTGATCAAACCAATCCATTGACACAAACGGTTCATGGGCGAAAAGTGAGTTGTTTGGGTCCTGGAGGATTGACGGGGAGAACTGCAAGTTTTCGGAGCCGAGATATTCATCCGAGTCACTATGGGCGTATTTGTCCAATTGACACGTCCGAAGGAATCAATGTTGGACTTACCGGATCATTAGCTATTCATGCGAGAATTGATCACTGGTGGGGATCTATAGAGAGTCCGTTTTATGAAATATCTGAGAAGGCAAAAGAAAAAAAAGAGAGACAGGTGGTTTATTTATCACCAAATAGAGATGAATATTATATGATAGCAGCAGGAAATTCTTTGTCCTTGAATCAGGGTATTCAGGAAGAACAGGTTGTTCCAGCTAGATACCGTCAAGAATTCCTGACTATTGCATGGGAACAGATTCATGTTAGAAGTATTTTCCCTTTCCAATATTTTTCTATTGGGGGTTCTCTCATTCCTTTTATTGAGCATAATGATGCGAATCGGGCTTTAATGAGTTCTAATATGCAACGCCAAGCAGTTCCACTTTCTCGGTCCGAGAAGTGCATTGTTGGAACTGGATTGGAACGCCAAACAGCTCTAGATTCGAGGGTTTCCGTTATAGCCGAACGCGAGGGAAAGATCATTTCTAGTGATAGTCATAAGATCCTTTTATCAAGTAGTGGGAAAAACATAAGTATTCCTTTAGTTGCCCATCGGCGCTCTAACAAAAATACTTGTATGCACCAAAAACCTCGGGTTCCGCAGGGTAAATCCATTAAAAAAGGGCAAATTTTAGCGGAGGGAGCAGCTACAGTTGGTGGGGAACTTGCTTTAGGAAAAAACATTTTAGTAGCTTATATGCCCTGGGAGGGTTACAATTTTGAAGACGCAGTACTAATTAGCGAACGTTTGGTATATGAGGATATTTATACTTCTTTTCACATCCGAAAATATGAAATTCAGACGGATACGACAAGCCAAGGCTCCGCTGAAAAAATCACTAAAGAAATACCACATCTAGAAGAACATTTACTCTGCAATTTGGACAGAAATGGAGTTGTGAAGTTGGGATCCTGGGTAGAAACTGGCGATATTTTAGTAGGTAAATTAACGCCTCAGATAGCGAGCGAATCGTCGTATATCGCGGAAGCTGGATTATTACGAGCTATTTTTGGTCTTGAGGTATCCACTTCAAAAGAAACTTCTCTCAAACTACCTATAGGTGGAAGAGGGCGCGTTATCGATGTGAAATGGATCCAGAGGGACCCCCTTGACATAATGGTTCGTGTATATATTTTACAGAAGCGTGAAATCAAAGTTGGGGATAAAGTAGCCGGAAGACACGGGAATAAGGGGATCATTTCAAAAATCTTGCCTAGGCAAGATATGCCCTATTTGCAAGATGGAACACCTGTTGATATGGTCTTCAATCCCTTAGGAGTACCCTCACGAATGAATGTGGGCCAAATATTTGAAAGCTCGCTCGGATTAGCAGGGGATCTGCTAAAGAAACATTATAGAATAGCACCCTTTGATGAGAGATATGAGCAAGAGGCTTCAAGAAAACTTGTGTTTTCGGAATTATATGAAGCTAGTAAACAAACAAAAAATCCATGGGTATTTGAACCCGAGTACCCGGGAAAAAGCAGAATATTTGATGGAAGAACAGGAGATCCCTTCGAACAGCCTGTTCTAATAGGGAAGTCCTATATCTTAAAATTAATTCATCAAGTTGATGAAAAAATTCATGGACGTTCTACTGGGCCCTACTCACTTGTTACCCAACAGCCCGTTAGAGGAAGAGCTAAGCAAGGGGGACAACGAGTAGGAGAAATGGAAGTTTGGGCTTTAGAAGGATTTGGTGTTGCTCATATTTTACAAGAGATACTTACTTATAAATCTGATCATCTTATAGCTCGCCAAGAAATACTTAATGCTACGATCTGGGGAAAAAGAGTGCCTAATCACGAGGATCCTCCAGAATCTTTTCGAGTGCTCGTTCGAGAACTACGATCTTTAGCTCTAGAACTGAACCATTTCCTTGTATCTGAGAAGAACTTCCAGGTTAATAGGGAGGATGTTTGATCGGAATAAATATAAATTCTTTTCTTATTTCTATTTTATGATTGACCAATATAAACATAAACAACTTCAAATTGGACTCGTTTCCCCTCAACAAATAAGGGCTTGGGCTAAAAAAATCCTACCTAATGGGGAAGTCGTTGGCGAAGTCACAAGGCCCTCCACTTTTCATTATAAAACCGATAAACCAGAAAAAGATGGATTGTTTTGCGAAAGAATCTTTGGACCCATAAAAAGCGGAATTTGTGCTTGTGGAAATTCTCGAGCGAGCGTAGCTGAAAACGAAGACGAAAGATTTTGCCAAAAATGCGGGGTAGAATTTGTTGATTCTCGGATACGAAGATATCAAATGGGCTACATAAAACTGGCATGTCCAGTGACTCATGTGTGGTATTTGAAAGGTCTTCCTAGTTATATCGCGAATCTTTTAGATAAACCCCTTAAGAAATTGGAGGGCCTAGTATATGGCGATTTCTCTTTTGCTAGGCCCAGCGCTAAAAAACCTACTTTCTTACGATTACGGGGTTTATTCGAAGATGAAATTTCATCCTGTAACCACAGTATTTCTCCCTTTTTTTCTACCCCAGGCTTTGCAACATTTCGAAATCGGGAAATTGCGACAGGAGCAGGTGCTATTAGAGAAAAATTAGCGGATTTGGATTTGCGAATTATTATAGAGAATTCCTTGGTTGAATGGAAAGAATTAGAAGACGAGGGGTATAGTGGAGATGAATGGGAAGATAGAAAAAGACGAATAAGAAAAGTTTTTTTGATTAGACGCATGCAATTGGCGAAACATTTTATTCAAACAAATGTAGAACCAGAATGGATGGTTTTGTGCTTATTACCGGTTCTTCCTCCTGAATTGAGACCGATTGTTTATAGGTCTGGGGATAAAGTAGTGACTTCGGATATTAATGAACTTTATAAGAGAGTTATCCGTCGGAACAACAACCTTGCCTATCTATTAAAAAGAAGTGAATTAGCACCAGCAGATTTAGTAATGTGCCAGGAAAAATTGGTACAAGAAGCCGTGGATACACTTCTTGATAGTGGGTCCCGCGGGCAACCAACAAGGGATGGTCACAATAAAGTATACAAATCACTTTCAGATGTAATTGAGGGTAAAGAGGGGAGGTTTCGCGAGACTCTGCTTGGGAAACGGGTCGATTACTCGGGGCGTTCTGTCATTGTTGTGGGTCCTTCGCTTTCATTACATCAATGTGGATTACCTCTAGAGATAGCAATAAAGCTTTTTCAGCTATTTGTAATTCGCGATTTAATCACGAAACGTGCTACTTCTAATGTCAGGATCGCTAAAAGGAAAATTTGGGAAAAGGAACCCATTGTATGGGAAATACTTCAAGAAGTTATGCGGGGACATCCTGTACTGTTGAACAGAGCACCTACCCTGCATAGATTAGGCATACAGGCCTTCCAACCCACTTTAGTAGAGGGGCGTACTATTTGTTTACATCCATTAGTGTGTAAGGGTTTCAATGCGGACTTTGATGGGGATCAAATGGCTGTTCATCTACCTTTATCCTTGGAAGCTCAGGCGGAAGCCCGTTTACTTATGTTTTCTCATATGAATCTCCTGTCTCCCGCTATTGGAGATCCTATTTGCGTGCCAACCCAAGACATGCTTATCGGACTTTATGTATTAACGATTGGAAACCGTCGAGGTATTTGTGCAAATAGATATAATAGTTGCGGAAACTCTCCAAATAAAAAAGTAAAATACAATAATAACAATTATTATAAGTATACGAAAGATAAAGAACCCCATTTTTCTAGTTCCTATGATGCACTGGGAGCTTATAGACAGAAACGAATCGGTTTAAACAGTCCCTTGTGGCTCCGATGGAAACTAGATCAACGCATCGTTGGGTCAAGAGAAGTTCCGATTGAAGTTCAATATGAATCTTTTGGGACTTATCATGAGATTTATGCCCACTATCTGGTAGTGGGAAATAGAAAAAAAGAAATCCGTTCTATATACATTCGAACCACTCTTGGTCATATTTCTTTTTATAGAGAAATAGAGGAAGCCATACAAGGATTTAGTCGGGCCTATTCATACACTATCTAAATAAGGAAGTTAGATTCGGCGATGCCCCTTTCGGGGGGCATTCCGATTTCGTTAGTCCCATCTTTTTTGCCGCGCAAATCTAGATTGAGATTGAGGAAAGGGAGTAAATTAAGTTTTCGAATCACTGACTCAAGCCCATTGTCGAATCCTACTCAGCAATTGTCGAATCCTACTCAGCCAAAAAAGGGGGTACTTATGTATGGCAGAACGGGCCAACTTGGTCTTTCATAATAAAGAGATAGACGGAACTGCTATGAAACGACTTATTAGCAGATTAATAGATCATTTCGGAATGGGATATACATCCCATATACTGGATCAAATAAAGACTCTGGGCTTCCATCAAGCCACTACTACATCGATTTCTTTAGGAATCGAGGATCTTTTAACAATACCCTCTAAAGGATGGTTAGTCCAAGACGCGGAACAACAGAGTTTTCTTTTGGAGAAACACTATTATTATGGGGCTGTACACGCGGTAGAAAAATTACGCCAATCCGTTGAGATATGGTATGCTACAAGTGAATATTTGAAACAAGAAATGAATTCGAATTTTCGAATAACGGATCCTTCTAATCCAGTCTATCTAATGTCTTTTTCAGGAGCCAGAGGAAATGCATCTCAGGTACACCAATTAGTAGGTATGAGAGGATTAATGGCGGATCCTCAAGGACAAATGATTGATTTACCTATTCAAAGCAATTTACGCGAGGGACTTTCTTTGACAGAATATATAATTTCCTGCTACGGAGCCCGAAAAGGGGTTGTAGATACTGCTGTACGAACAGCGGATGCTGGCTATCTTACACGTAGACTTGTTGAAGTAGTTCAACATATTATTGTGCGTAGAAGAGATTGTGGTACTATACGAGGTATTTCTGTGAGTCCTCAAAATGGGATGACGGAAAAACTTTTTGTCCAAACACTAATTGGTCGTGTATTAGCAGACGATATATATATTGGTTCACGATGCATTGCTGCTCGAAATCAAGATATTGGAATTGGATTAGTCAATCGATTCATAACTGCCTTTCGAGCACAACCGTTTCGAGCACAACCAATATATATTAGAACCCCCTTTACTTGCCGGAGCACATCTTGGATCTGTCAATTATGTTATGGGCGGAGTCCCACTCATGGGGATCTGGTCGAATTGGGGGAAGCTGTAGGTATTATTGCAGGTCAATCCATTGGGGAGCCAGGGACTCAACTAACACTAAGAACTTTTCATACTGGTGGAGTATTCACAGGGGGTACTGCCGACCTTGTACGATCCCCCTCGAATGGAAAAATCCAATTCAATGAGGATTTGGTTCACCCCACACGTACCCGTCATGGACAACCTGCTTTTCTATGCTATATAGACTTGGATGTAACTATTCAGAGTCAGGATATTCTACATAGTGTGAATATTCCGTTAAAAAGCTTGATTCTAGTGCAAAATGATCAATATGTAGAATCCGAACAAGTAATTGCGGAGATTCGTGCCGGAACGTCCACTTTGCATTTTAAAGAAAAGATACAAAAGCATATTTATTCCGAATCTGACGGGAAAATGCACTGGAGTACTGATGTTTACCATGCGCCCGAATATCAATATGGTAATCTTCGTCGATTACCAAAAACAAGCCATTTATGGATATTGTCAGTAAGTATGTGCAGATCCAGTATAGCATCCTTTTCGCTCCACAAGGATCAAGATCAAATGAATACTTATTCTTTTTCTGTTCATGGAAGAGATATCTTTGACCTATCAATGGCTAATGATCAAGTAAGCCATAGACTCTTGGATACTTTTGGTAAAAAAGATAGGGAAATTCTTGATTATTTAACGCCAGATCGAATCGTGTCCAACGGTCATTGGAATTTTGTCTATCCTTCTATTCTTCAAGATAACTCGGATTTGTTGGCGAAAAAGCGAAGAAATGGTTTCGTCGTTCCATTACAATATCATCAAGAACAAGAGAAAGAGCTAATATCCTGTTTGGGTATTTCAATTGAAATACCCTTTATGGGTGTTTTACGTAGAAATACTATTTTTGCTTATTTTGACGATCCACGATACAGAAAAGATAAAAGGGGTTCAGGAATTGTTAAATTTAGATATAGGACCCTAGAGGAAGAATATCGGACCCGAGAGGAAGAGTATAGGACTCGAGAGGAAGAGTATAGGACTCGAGAGGAAGACTCAGAGGACGAATATGAGAGCACAGAGAATGAACATAGGACCCGAGAGGGAGAGGGCGAATATGAAACCCTAGAAGATGAATATGGGATCCTAGAGGACGAATATAGGACTCTAGAGAAAGACTCAGAGGAAGAATACGGTAGCCCAGAGAACGAATATAAGACCCGAGAGGGAGAGGGCGAATATGAAATCCTAGAAGACAAATATGGGGCTCTAGAGGAAGACTCAGAAGAAGAATATGTGAGCTCTGAAGATGGCTCAGAAAAGGAATATGGGACTTTAGAAGAAGACTCAGAGGAAGACTCAGAAGACGAATATGGGAGCCCGGAGGAAGATTCCATCTTAAAAAAAGAGGGTTTTATTGAGCATCGAGGAACAAAAGAATTTAGTCTAAAATACCAAAAAGAAGTAGATCGGTTTTTTTTCATTCTTCAAGAACTGCATCTCTTGCCGAGATCCTCATCCCTAAAGGTACTTGATAATAGTATTATTGGAGTCGATACACAACTCACAAAAAATACAAGAAGTCGACTAGGTGGATTGGTCCGAGTGAAGAGAAAAAAAAGCCATACAGAACTCAAAATCTTTTCCGGAGATATTCATTTTCCTGAAGAGGCGGATAAGATATTAGGTGGCAGTTTGATACCACCAGAAAGAGAAAAAAAAGATTCTAAGGAATCAAAAACAAAAAAAAGGAAAAATTGGGTTTATGTTCAACGAAAAAAAATTCTCAAAAGCAAGGAAAAGTATTTTGTTTCGGTTCGACCTGCAGTCGCATATCAAATGGACGAAGGGAGAAATTTAGCAACACTTTTCCCGCAGGATCTCCTGCAAGAAGAGGATAATCTCCAACTTCGACTTGTCAATTTTATTTCTCATGAAAATAGCAAGTTAACTCAAAGAATTTATCACACGAATAGTCAATTCGTTCGAACTTGCTTAGTAGTGAATTGGGAACAAGAAGAAAAAGAGGGGGCTCGTGCTTCTCTTGTTGAGGTAAGAACAAATCATCTGATTCGCGATTTCCTAAGAATTGAGTTAGTTAAGTCTACTACTTCGTATACACGAAGAAGGTATGATAGGACAAGTGTAGGACTGATTCCCAATAATAGGTTAGATCGCAACAATACCAATTCCTTTTATTCCAAGGCGAAGATTCAATCACTTAGCCAACATCAAGAAGCTATTGGCACCTTGTTGAATCGAAGTAATCCATCTTTGATGATTTTGTCGGCATCCAACTGTTCTCGAATTGGTTTATTCAAGAATTCAAAGTATCCCAATGCGGTAAAAGAATCGAATCCTAGAATTCCTATTCGAGATATTTTTGGGCTCTTAGGCGCTATTGTACCTAGTATATCAAATTTTTCTTCATCTTACTATTTATTAACACATAATCAGATCTTGTTAAAAAAATACTTGTTCCTTGAAAATTTGAAACAAACCTTCGAAGTACTTCAAGGACTTAAATACTCTTTAATAGACGAAAATAAAAGGATTTCGAATTTCGACAGTAACATCATGTTAGAGCCATTCCATTTGAATTGGCACTTTCTCCATCATGACTCGTGGGAAGAGACATCGGCAATAATTCACCTTGGACAATTTTTTTTTGAAAATGTATGTCTATTTAAATCGTACATAAAAAAATCAGGTCAAATTTTCATTGTTAATATGGACTCCTTTGTTCTAAGAGCAGCTAAGCCTTATTTGGCCACTATAGGAGCAACTGTTCATGGTCATTATGGAAAAATCCTTTACAAAGGAGATAGGTTAGTTACGTTTATATATGAAAAATCGAGATCTAGTGATATAACGCAAGGTCTTCCAAAAGTAGAACAAATCTTCGAAGCGCGTTCAATTGATTCACTATCGCCGAATCTTGAAAGGAGAATTGAGGATTGGAACGAACGTATACCAAGAATTCTTGGGGTTCCCTGGGGATTCTTGATTGGAGCTGAGCTAACCATAGCCCAAAGTCGTATCTCTTTGGTTAATAAGATACAAAAGGTTTATCGATCCCAAGGGGTACAGATCCATAATAGACATATAGAGATTATTATACGCCAAGTAACATCAAAAGTAAGGGTTTCCGAAGATGGAATGTCTAATGTTTTTTTACCTGGGGAATTAATAGGACTATTGCGAGCGGAACGAGCAGGGCGGGCTTTAGATGAATCGATCTATTATCGGGCAATCTTATTGGGAATAACAAGGGCTTCCCTGAATACCCAAAGTTTCATATCTGAAGCAAGTTTTCAAGAAACTGCTCGAGTTTTAGCAAAAGCTGCCCTACGAGGTCGTATTGATTGGTTGAAAGGCCTGAAAGAAAACGTAGTTCTGGGGGGGATTATACCTGTTGGTACCGGATTCCAAAAATTTGTCCATCGTTCCCCACAAGACAAGAACCTTTATTTCGAAATTCAAAAAAAAAATCTATTCGCGTCGGAAATGAGAGATATTTTGTTTCTACATACAGAATTAGTTTCTTCTGATTCTGACGTAACAAACAATTTCTATGAAACATCAGAAGCCCCGTTTACCGCTATTTATACGATTTAAGTATACATAAAGCAATTTTTTTTTTTTTTACTTGAATTTAAACTATACTTTTGACCTTAGAATGCTAACAGGTCCGATTTTAGATTTTGTATTTTAATTAAGTAAAAGAAGTCAGTTAATTCATTAAGGCTATGTTTATACCGTGTATCAATGGTCAATTCTGAGTAGAAGGTTCCATGGGAACAATTATTATTTATTTCAAGCTATTTCGGCTCTTTCTTAATCTTCAAAAAGAAATTAATTCCGTAATGGTAAGACGAAAAAAAAGAAAAAATAAAAAGGAAGTGTGGAAAAAATGACAAGAAGATATTGGAACATCAATTTGAAAGAGATGATAGAAGCAGGAGTTCATTTTGGTCATGGTATTAAGAAATGGAATCCTAAAATGGCCCCTTACATCTCGGCAAAGCGTAAAGGTACTCATATTACAAATCTCGCTAGAACAGCTCGTTTTTTATCAGAAGCTTGTGATTTAGTTTTTGATGCAGCAAGTCAGGGAAAAAGCTTCTTAATTGTTGGTACCAAAAAAAGAGCAGCGGATTTAGTAGCATCAGCTGCAATAAGATCTCGTTGTCATTATGTTAATAAAAAGTGGTTCAGTGGTATGTTAACGAATTGGTCGATTACCAAAACTAGACTTTCTCAATTTAGAGACTTAAGAGCAGAAGAAAAAATGGGAAAATTCCAACATCTCCCAAAAAGAGATGCGGCAATCTTAAAGAGAAAATTATCTACCTTGCAAAGATATCTCGGCGGAATCAAATATATGACGAGGTTGCCTGACATTGTGATCGTCCTTGATCAGCAAAAAGAGTATATAGCTCTTCGGGAATGTGCCATTTTGGGGATTCCTACTATTTCTTTAGTCGATACAAATTGTGACCCAGATCTCGCGAATATATCGATTCCTGCCAACGATGACACTATGACTTCAATTCGATTAATTCTTAACAAATTAGTATTTGCAATTTCTGAGGGCCGTTCTCTCTATATAAGAAATCGTTGATTAAGAAGAATAGTGAATTCTTAAGCAACTGCGTAGATTTATAGGATCAGTTACTATTCTTTTTTGTTTTGCATAGATAAAATAAAAGAAGGAGAATATTGATATATATTAGGGAGTATTGATATATATTATGATCTGATGTGATTTCTTGGTATCCTAAATATAAATAAGATTAATACTTCAAGTTGCTGAGTTGAGAAAGAGATGCTTGAATCAAAAGAATTCCTTTTTTGAAGTTCAATTTTTATCAGAGGACAATATGAATATTACACCATGTTCCATTAAAATACTCAAGGGGTTATATGATATATCGGGTGTAGAAGTAGGCCAACACTTCTATTGGCAAATAGGAGGTTTTCAAATTCATGCCCAAGTACTCATCACTTCTTGGGTCGTAATTACTATTTTGCTAGGTTCAGTTATCATAGCTGTTCGGAATCCACAAACCATCCCGACCGACGGTCAGAATTTCTTCGAATATGTCCTTGAGTTTATTCGAGACTTGAGCAAAACTCAGATTGGAGAAGAATATGGTCCCTGGGTTCCCTTTATTGGAACTATGTTCCTTTTTATTTTTGTTTCGAATTGGTCAGGTGCTCTTTTACCTTGGAAAATTATAGAGTTACCTCACGGGGAATTAGCAGCGCCCACGAATGATATAAATACTACTGTTGCTTTAGCTTTACTAACATCAGCGGCATATTTTTATGCGGGTCTTAGCAAAAAAGGATTGAGTTATTTCGAGAAATATATTAAACCAACCCCAATCCTTTTACCCATTAACATCCTAGAAGATTTCACAAAACCATTATCGCTTAGTTTTCGACTTTTCGGAAATATATTAGCAGATGAATTAGTCGTTGTTGTTCTTGTTTCTTTAGTCCCCTTAGTAGTCCCTATACCGGTCATGTTTCTTGGATTATTTACAAGCGGTATTCAAGCTCTTATTTTTGCAACGTTAGCCGCAGCCTATATAGGTGAATCCATGGAAGGTCATCATTGAATTGACTAGTTTTCGAAATAGTTTTTTTTTTTTAGCTTAGCCCAATTCATGCATGATTCCGGATAATCCTCTTAGTTGGAAAACTAAATAGTTCGAAATGCGTATGAATATACAACCTAGAGTTGTAGGGGAAAGAATAGACTATATTACGGAAGAGGTAAAGTATATATGCATTCAGGGGGGGCGGAGTCAGATTAGATCTATATCCTTAATGCCTATAAGACAGTCATCTTTTGTGCGCCTTTCTAAGGAATGATTTTAGAATAGGATTCCATAGAAAATGAGAAAATACGCAAACAAAATAGAAGAAACAAATGTATATAGGGTTTTTTTTATTCCTAAGTTAGATTCATTATCTAATCCGATATATAGAATTCCCTTCTATAGGGAACTGGATTCCATATCTAGTTCTATGCAGCATATTGTTATCAATTGTATATCTTGATTCCTATTGGATTTGGATTAGTTCGATTTCAATAGGGGTTCTTCCTGTATTTTGTCTTTTATTGTGTTAGATGAAGGGGAAAAAATGGGAACTCCAGGATATCGAAGAGTAAAAAAAGGATGGAATGAAAGAGTGATTGGTTGAAAAGAAAGAGAAATAGAATAATGAGAATCATATGGATTTACACAAACCTCTAATGATTAGAAACTAAAAACGAGATCTCGAAGTAATTCGGACGATTTCGATTATCATTTATTTGTACTTATTAGTTACTTCTACCCAATAGAGCTTAGAAGTTAGAAGTAATAATTTCTTGGTTGATTGTATCCTTAACCATTTCTTTTTTTTTTTTTTGACACGAGGAACTCACCATGAATCCACTAATTGCTGCTGCTTCCGTTATTGCTGCTGGATTGGCCGTAGGGCTTGCTTCTATTGGGCCCGGAGTTGGTCAAGGTACTGCTGCAGGACAAGCTGTAGAAGGTATTGCGAGACAGCCAGAAGCAGAAGGTAAAATACGAGGTACTTTATTGCTTAGTCTAGCTTTTATGGAAGCTTTAACAATTTATGGACTGGTTGTGGCACTAGCGCTTTTATTTGCGAACCCTTTTGTTTAATCCTAAAAAAGAAAATGAGTTCTTTAGATTAGATACTTTTTTCTTTTATTTTAGGAATTTTGATTTCATTTCAACAAAGGAGATTTTTCACAGGTCAAACGAGACCTAAGACTTAATCTAAAAGAAATTATTAGATTAAATCTATTTGCATTAAAAAAAATTGCATTAAAAAAACCGATAAAAAAAAAAAGGGCGAGCGAAGTAAGTGATCGAAAAACTTTCTTCTTTGTTCGTCCTATCTATAAGAGGAGAGCATATGAAAAATGTAACCCATTCTTTCGTTTTTTTAGCTCACTGGCCATTCGCTGGGAGTTTCGGGCTTAATACCGATATTTTAGCAACAAATCTAATAAATCTAACTGTAGTGGTTGGTGTATTGATTTTTTTTGGAAAGGGAGTGTGTGCGAGTTGTCTATTTCAAGAATAGATTGGATCTATCCGGCTGCACTTTAGAATATTTTTTAGTATTTTTTTGGATAAATAAGAAAAGGTGCACGATCTCGACGAATTACTTCTGAATAACTTCAGAAATCATATGGAAGAACCGTAGCATTTCGCGACTCATTGGTAAATTTACTTTGATTCTCTATAGACCAATAATGTGAGACCATTAACACGGTTAAAGCTAAACTGCTTGAAGTCTGGGCAAAAAGGGGTACTCTTTCTACAACTACATTAGTATTAGTCTCGAAATTCTTTAAACGGGAAATAGCTAGTGTGGAATTTATCTGATATAGAACACTCATATCGATAAAATAGTTTGAACTATTTACTAGAAGGGCACAGCCCTTTTTCCAATGCCGAATCGACGACCTATGTATAAAAAAAAAGAGAAATTTTTTGGATTTGAAGAAAAAATAAAAGGAATTGTATCAATTTTGATTTTCCATTTATTTAGTTTGTTTTTCTTAATGAAATTGAAATTATTAACTAACAGAGCAAACACAAATAAAGAAACAACTTTGCTGACCATGATAGATTTTTATCTAGTTGGAAGAGTCCTCTTAATATTCATCTAGTCTTATATAAGTTTGGGTATATAGAAATACAAACAGAAAAGAGAGGATAGAGGATAGGCTCATTACATAAAAAAAAGGATATGGAAATAGCCATAATACATAGCAAAAGAGAAAAAAAGGAGCGGGAGAGCCAAATGAATCGAAAGATTCATGTTTGGTTCGGGAAGAGATCATAAAA